ATCGAACCTATCCAATTTTTACAGTGCGATGGTTGGCTGTTCACGGCCTAGCTGTACCTACCGTTTCTTTTTTGGGGTCAATATCAGCAATGCAGTTCATCCAACGATAAACCTAATCCGAATTATAGAGCTATGACACAATCAAACCCGAACGAACAAAATGTTGAATTGAATCGTACCAGCCTCTACTGGGGGTTATTACTCATTTTTGTACTTGCTGTTTTATTTTCCAATTATTTCTTCAATTAATAAAACAAAGGAAAAGGAGAATAATAATTATAGGCACTCTCTCTTAGCCCATTCGGAAGGCTCTCATCTCATAATTATCCATGACTGTTTATGTCTCTAGCATGACCAAATGTGGAGGGAAGTGGGGTAAATGGCTGATACTACTGGAAGGATTCCTCTTTGGATAATAGGTACTGTAGCTGGTATTCTTGTGATCGGTTTAATAGGTATTTTCTTTTATGGTTCATATTCTGGATTGGGTTCATCTCTGTAGTAATCAGATGAATTGAGTTGTAAATTGTAGCCATGAAAGCGTAAGAACTCAACGGGACCTACCCCCTCAAATCATACAAAGAAGGGAATCCCGTTGAGTTCTTAAGAATTAGAATATTTTTCGTCTAAATGGCAAAACCCCATTCCATTTTTCTGATGATGTTTTTGAAAAATGCAGTTCATTGATCCATCCGCCCGTTGCTCGATAGTATCTATCGATACTTTCAAAGTAAAGTTAGAAGAAAGAAGAAATCACTCAATTTCCTAGATGACATACTATCCTCAAATAATAATAAAACCTTAGTATTTTTTTGTATCTCATCAAAAATGGAAATTTTTCTAAGTTTATTGAAGAAGTTCTATTTACTCAATAAACCTCGCTCTCTTTTGTTTGCCCACTATTCTACTATTCTATTTTATATATATATTAAATAATATAATATTATGTAATATATATATAATATATATAAAAAAGTTCTGATATTTTTTTTTTTGAAAAATTCAAAACTTAGACTAGTAATCTTTGACGAACAGGATAAAGAATCTTTTTTTTTCTTTCGACACAAGGACACAAGAAAGAGATGTGGAAAATTCCTTTTCTTGTGTCGAATACTAGGAAGATGAATAATCGTCCCTATAATTTTGTGTTCCACGCATTTATCCGTTCTATTCCCCGCTTACTTATGTCTAGTATCTAGTCGAATTTTATTCGATTAGAATAGAAAACACTATTAATGTATTTTATGACATTGAAATGTGATAATAGTAACATAATCATACCACCCCAATTTGGATTCAAAAAAAGTAAAAAGTCTTCTTCACAATCTACATACTATGACTAGGAATGCAGTACAAGGAATGAGTATAAAAAAGCAAAAGGCTTTTCATAATATCCATTTTTTATCATAAAGAGTCGTCAAAAAAAATTTTGTTATTTTTACGTTATGAGCTCAATGTCGATAAATCCGCGAGTCTAGAAATTCATTTCTGACAATTGAACCTTCTCGAACTGTTTCTTTTTAAGAACCAAAAATATTTGTGCCAAAATAACAGATGCCAAGAAGAACAAAAGGCCTTGGACACGTAAGGGATCTTGAAGTACTATTTCTGCATCTCCCTGACCAAATCCGCCCACATTAGGATTACTCGTCAACGGTTGATCCAATTTGATAGATTCGCCTTCTGAAACAAGAAGTTCTGGCCCTGGAGGGATAATATCAACCACTTGACGTCCATCCGATGCATCCGCTATGGTTATTTCGTAACCCCCTTTTTCTTTTCGTATTATTTTACCTACTATACCTGCTGATGTAGCATTATAAACTGTATTGTTACTTTTGCTCCCGTCGGGATAAATCTGACCCCTTCCCCTGTTTCCGCCTACATATATAGGATATTTTAAGAAGTGAACCTCTTTCGTAGTAGCGGGGTCCGGGGAAAGGATAGGAAAGGTTATTTCACTATATTTCTGACCAGGAACGGGGCCTATCACAAGAATATTTTTTTTATTGGGGCGATAGCTCTGAAAAGACAGATTGCCTATCTTTTCTTTTATCTCGGGGGAAATCCGATCAGCAGGAGCTAATTCAAAACCCTCTGGTAAAATAAGAACAGCCCCTACATTCAAAGCACCCTTTTTACCATTAGCAAGAACTTGTTTTAGTTGCATATCATAAGGGATTCGAACAACTGCTTCAAATACAGTATCTGGAAGTACCGTTTGTGGAACTTCAATATCCACGGGCTTATTAGCTAAATGGCAATTGGCACATACAATACGACCAGTCGCTTCTCGCGGATTTTCATAACCCTGCTGTGCAAAAATGGGATATGCACTTGAAATGGATGGCCGAGTTATGATATATATCATGAGCGATACGGAAATGGATCGAGTAATTTGTTCCTTTATCCAAGAAAAAGTCTTTCTAGTTTGCATGGTCCAACCATTGAGCCCAAAAATGTCTACAATAAATTTGGTAGGTCGCTAACCTAGTTCCCTATCTGCAATTCTGCTATTTACTGGAATAATTTTACTGGAATAAATAATATTAATATATAGAATAAATCTTTGGGATGGGTAGAAAAATAAAGAGTAAGTATGATTTTACATGCTTTGCTTCTGTACAACTACAAAGTAAGAAACGTTAGAATTGAATTGGATTAATATCAGTAGATCCTTTTTTAATCATTCATTGAATGATAAATCACTACAAGTGACGGAGAAACACGATTTAAATAACGAAAAATCCAAAATTTAAATAGAGTATCTAGAATGACTGGAAAAGTAGAAACAAGACCAGATATAATTTGATCATTATGAGCAAATCCAAAATCTTTGTAGACAAAGCCAATCATTAGTTCCCAACCATGGGGCGAATGGAATCCGATACATAAATCTGTTAATAAAAGAATCGAAAAAGCCTTTATTGTGTCACTTAAGTTATATAGGAATTCCTGAGCCCAAGAGTTAAGAATAACAAGTTCTTTATTACCCAAAATTGAATAACCACTTAGAATAACGAAACAGATTATATTTGTCAAGAAGTGCAAAATCGTATGGATATGATCCTCATTGTGTATCTTGATTAATTGGAGCGTTTCTTTGTGGATTCCTATACGAAGGTTTTGTAGATGTGTCTCCGAGTATTCCTTGATCATTTCCTCCAAAAGAAAGATTTCCTCCAATTCTATGAATTTTTCGAGAATATTTTTTTCTTGAATATCATTCAAAAAAATTTCAGATTGCCTAGTATTCCACCAATAAGTAACCCAAGATTCCAGACTTTTATTAAATGAGAGAGAAATCCACCAGGGCAAAAATACTACAGATGCAAGATATAAAAGAGGGTTGAATGCTTTCTTTTTTGACATTTTTTCATTTCGTCTATGAATTTTTAATGAACCGACCTCATTAGTTGACTCTACGCCATCCAATATTTCTCTCATGCATGAGTTCTATTACAAAGTATCGAACTTATGAATCTATTCACTGTTTTGTTTTGTGGTTGTTACGTTACGTATACGTCTTCTTTGACTAGAAAGAATGAGCGTTATGAAGAAACTTCAGTTAAGTTATGGTATAGAAAAGGGGGACTCTTTAGTTTTTCCTTACTGCTGAGAAAGCATTCAGCTCATTTCTCAAAATACTTCAATCGGTACACGCAAGAAATAGGCCAATTCGGCAGCTTTTTGTTCGATTTCCCGTGGAGTAACATTCTCATCAGTACGAGTCAAGGGAATGGCCCCCCGGCCTCTGATATCCATATAAAGGACACGGCGAGCATAAATACCTTCTTTAACTTCTATTCTGACGGACTGAATATCCTTTATAGGGAATCGGAGGAAGATGCGACGATTTTTTCCAGGGAATCCCCAACGAAAAATACACACCATTCCTTCTTTTCTATCGAATCGATCATAACCACCCCCTACATTCCACGAAATTGTGCACCACAAATAGGAGCTAATAAAGAGACCCGCGATCCCATAGAAAGACATCACAATCCCTTGTGGAAAAAAAAGGATTTGCTGAGACGGAAATAAAGATATCAAGGTTCTCCCAAGATAACTGGAAGTTCCAACCAATAAGAATCCTAATGAACCTAAAAAAAGGATAATGGCCCAGCAGAAATTACTTGTTTTTCGCGACCCCGTTATAGGTTGTATCCATATATGTTCTGATCGACAACTCATACTTGATCTGGTTTCGTTTTATTGGAATTGAGAGAATACCCTAGACTTTACTCTTTTTGTTTCCGAAGTAACTCTCATCAACTAGTACTAGTTTGATGTGAACCTTTAAGAGTAATTTATCAAATTGGTTAGATCTAAAAAAAAAAAAAATACCCTTCGTATGATCCCATCAATATACATATATCAATATACATATAGATGTACCGATTTTACAGTTCAGCCATCCGGCGATCCTGATATTTTTTCAAATAGATAGAATTCCTTTACCCCCATATCATCTTTCTACAGGCCAAAGAGCCCCTTTTCGACGGAAACGCCGCATGTTATACCTTCTTTTCTTACACTAAATAGGTATCTGCGTTATGATACAAGTCTTAGTTTTGAAAAAAAAAAATGGATCAGAGTTGGGCCCATCAGATCTAAACAGTCTTATTTTTTTGAACATGAAGAAATAAAGAAGCCATTGCCATTGCCGGAAATACTAAGCCTACTAAAGGCACCAAAACAGAGGGAAAGTCGAAAGTTGTCATATAAAGGATACCTCAATTTACTATTTGTACCTGTTATTATTTATATTAATTATTTATATTAATATTATAAAGATAAAGATTAGTATAAATCTAAGTATATATCTAAGTGAGTATAGAAGGTACAAAAGCATATATCATATCTATAGTTTCTATATTCTAGAATTATATATTTGGATTATATATACATATTTTTATTTTCCTAGAATTTAACGAAAATAAGAATTCACTATTTTTCTTGTTGATAGAGGCCTCTTAACTGAATTAGTAATCAAGAAT